AAAATTGTTATGGATTAAATTATAAGAAATTTTTGAAATCAAAAATGAATATTTGTGAACAGTGTGGATACCATTTGAAAATGGGTAGTTCAGAAAGAATCGAAATTTCGATCGACCCCGGTACTTGGGACCCTATGGATGAAGACATGGTCTCTCTGGATCCCATTGGATTTCATTCGGAGGAGGAGCCTTATAAAGATCGTATTGATTCTTATCAAAGAAAGACAGGATTAACTGAGGCTGTTCAAACAGGCGTAGGTCAACTAAATGGTATTCCCGTAGCAATTGGGGTTATGGATTTTCAGTTTATGGGGGGTAGTATGGGATCCGTAGTCGGGGAGAAAATCACCCGTTTGATTGAGTACGCTACTAATCAATTTCTACCTCTTATTATAGTGTGCGCTTCGGGGGGAGCGCGCATGCAAGAAGGGAGTTTGAGCCTGATGCAAATGGCTAAAATATCGTCTGCTTTATATGATTATCAATCAAATAAAAAGTTATTGTATGTATCAATCCTTACATCTCCTACTACTGGTGGGGTAACAGCTAGTTTTGGTATGTTGGGAGATATTATTATTGCCGAACCAAATTCCTACATTGCATTTGCGGGTAAAAGAGTAATTGAACAAACATTGAATAAAACAGTACCCGAAGGTTCACAAGCGGCTGAATATTTATTCCAGAAGGGCTTATTCGACCTAATCGTACCGCGTAATCTTTTAAAAAGCGTTCTGAGTGAGTTATTTAAGCTCCACGCCTTCTTTCCTTTGAATTCCAATTCAATCAAGTAGAGCGCACTAAGTTCAATTATTTTATTTGTAGCAAACAAAAAAAGTAGTTAGCTTATCCGAATCTTAGCTTATCGGAATCAAAGTAACTAAAAAGGGAGTTTTCTTTGGCGACCTAAGATCTAATTGTAGAAAGAATCAAAATCAAAAGTTGCGTATAACTCTTTTTTTTTTTACCTAGATTCCCGATTACTAATTAAGAAGTCTCTATCAACAAGATAAAAACGTGAGTTCTTCCTTTCGTGAAATTAGGAAAATAAAACGAATTTCATCTTACGTATATAATCAAATTCAAATTATAGAAAAAATAGATATATAGTTTTATATCTTTCTCCATCTCCCGAAAATACCGTTTTCACTAAAAATCCCGGTTGTGTCGCATTCTAATGAATCTTTCAATAATTTGTAAGAAACTCTTTATTAAATATTAAAATGAAATTCAAAGACAAGAACAAAACACAAAGAAACGAAGAAAAATAAAATGGATTATCATATGTATCTTTCATATAGATAGATGAATAAGTCCATTTATTTAGTTCTACATTCCTTGGACTTATTCTATATACTCACTTAGATACTTAATATCTCTAATCTACGAATTCATAATAATTACAATTATTAATTATAATTAGTATAAATATAAAATATGATATTAAAAAAAAATAAGAACAGGTACAAATAATAAATCGAGGTACCCCATTTTATGACAACTTTCCATTTTCCCTCTATTTTTGTGCCTTTAGTAGGCCTAGTATTTCCGGCAATTGCAATGGGTTCTTTATTTCTTTATGTTCAAAAAAACAAGATTGTTTAGATTCGAGGGGACCCAGTCTCATTCTTTTTTTTTTTTTTTAACTTAGACTTGTAGCATAACACAGATATTTATTTCGGAAAAGAAAATATAGTAGAACATGTGATTTCCGCCGAACATAAAGGAAAAAGCTCTTATGTCTGCAGAAAATGATCTATAGATAACTGAATTCTAGCCAGTTTCAAATAGATCAGGATCGCTGGATGCCTAAAATGTAAAGTTGGTGGATCTATATATATATCAATATGTATATTGGGATCATATGAGGGGTATGTTATTATTTTAGATCTAAACAATTTGATGAATTACTCCTAAAAGTTCCCATTAAACTAGTGCTAGTTCACATCAAACTAGTGCTAGTTGATGAAAGTTCATTCGGAAACAAAAAAAGTAAAGTCAAAATCATTTGGGGTATTCTCTCAATTTCAATAAAATGCAATCGGATCAAGTATGAGTTGGCGATCAGAAGATACATGGATAGAACTTATAACGGGGTCTCGAAAACTAAGTAATTTTTGTTGGGCCCTTATCGTTTTTTTAGGTTCATTAGGATTCTTGTTGGTTGGAACTTCCAGTTTTCTTGGTAGAAATTTGATATCTTTTGTTCCGTCTCAGCAAATCCTTTTTTTTCCACAGGGAATCGTGATGTCTTTCTACGGAATCGCGGGTCTCTTTATTAGTTCCTATTTGTGGTGCACAATTTCCTGGAATGTAGGTAGTGGTTATGATCGATTCGATAGAAAGGAAGGAATAGTGTGTATTTTTCGTTGGGGATTTCCTGGAAAAAATCGTCGCATATTCCTCCGATTCCTTATAAAAGATATTCAATCCGTTCGAATAGAAGTTAAAGAGGGTATTTATGCCCGTCGTGTCCTTTATATGGATATCAGAGGCCGGGGGGCTATTCCGTTGACCCGTACTGATGAGAATTTAACTCCACGAGAAATTGAACAAAAAGCCGCGGAATTGGCCTATTTCTTGCGCGTACCAATTGAAGTATTTTGATTTTGAGAAAAGGAACTGGGCGGAAGAACGAATGCTTTCTCGGCAGGAGGGAAAAAACGCAAGAATCCTTTTAGTTTTTCTATAACTAAATGATACTTTAGATGCAGATAAACCATATCTTGTAAATTATTTTCTTTGTCAATCGACCTTTTTACTTGTTTTGCCGCTTATTTTTTTGACCATCACAATATCTTTTTCTCAATTATTCTATTCTTGACTATGGGGAATCGTTGGAATTTTTTTTTTCGAAATACTGGATATTTTGATAGAATAAGGGGTTCTTTCGTCTCAAAATCTCAATAATATTCATTTCTTCAAAGTACTTCTTTCGGCCATTCATCGAAAGGAGACATTTGTTTGGAATTTGATGAATTGAGGTATCTAGCAACACTATTTTGTATTATTTCTTCAGTCGAACTTGAAGTGGAGTCTTAGTCTATTTCTGTATTCTTTCTAGATTCAAAACAAAATCACAAATAAAATAGATTCATAGGTTTGATGCCCTGTCTAGAACTCATGTTTGAAAGAAATATTCGATTACATAAAGTCCGACAAATGGAGTGGGTTAATTAAAAATTAACAGGCGAAAAATGGCAAAAAAGAAAGCATTCACTCCTCTTTTGTATCTTGCATCTATAGTATTTTTGCCCTGGTGGATTTCTCTCTCATTTACTAAAAATATGGAATCTTGGGTTATTAATTGGGCGAATATCGGCCAATCCGAAATTTTTTTGAATGATATTCAAGAAAAAAGTATTCTAGAAAAGTTCATAGAATTAGAAGAAATCCTCTTCTTGGAAGAAATGATCAAGGAATACTCGGAGACATATCTACAAAAGCTTCTTATAGGAATCCACAAAGAAACGATCCAATTAATCAAGATACACAACGAGGATCGTATCCATACAATTTTACACTTCTCGACAAATATAATCTGTTTTGTTATTTTAAGTGGTTTTTCTATTTTAGGTAATGAAGAACTTGTTATTCTTAATTCTTGGACTCAGGAATTCCTATATAACTTAAGTGATACAGTAAAAGCTTTTTCAATTCTTTTATTAACCGATTTATGTATCGGATTTCATTCACCCCACGGCTGGGAACTAATGATTGGTTCTGTATACAAAGATTTTGGATTTGGTCATAATGATCAAATTATATCTAGTCTTGTTTCCACTTTTCCGGTTATTCTCGATACTATTTTTAAATATTGGATTTTTCGTTATTTAAATCGTGTATCTCCGTCACTTGTAGTTATTTATCATTCAATGAATGATTGATAAATGATCCACCAATATTAATCCAATTAGAACGTTTCTTACTTTGTAGTTCTACATAAGTATTAAAAACATTCTATCCGGGGGGTTTTCATACTATTTTTATAGTATAGTATTCCAGTAAAATGATTCCAATAAATAGCAGAATCGTGGATAGGAAACTATACTAGCGACCTACCCAATTTATTGTAGAAATTTTCAGACCAATGATTAGACTATGCAAACTAGAAATACTTTTTCTTGGATAAAGGAACATATTACTCGATCTATTTCCGTATCGCTCATCATATATATCATAACTCAGACATCCGTTTCAAGTGCATATCCCATTTTTGCGCAGCAGGGTTATGAAAATCCACGAGAAGCGACCGGGCGTATTGTATGTGCCAATTGTCATTTAGCTAATAAGCCCGTGGATATTGAGGTTCCACAAGCAGTACTTCCCGATACTATATTTGAAGCAGTTGTTCGAATTCCTTATGATAAGCAAGTGAAACAAGTCCTTGCTAATGGTAAGAAAGGGGGTTTGAATGTGGGGGCTGTTCTTATTTTACCGGAGGGGTTTGAATTAGCTCCTTCCGATCGTATTTCTCCCGAGATGAAAGAAAAGATAGGAAATTTGTCTTTTCTGAGCTACCGCCCTAATAAAAAAAATATTCTTGTAATAGGGCCTGTTCCCGGCCAGAAATATAGTGAAATCACCTTTCCTATTCTTTCCCCCGACCCCACTACTAAGAAAGATGTTCACTTCTTAAAATATCCTATATATGTAGGAGGAAATAGGGGAAGGGGTCAGATTTATCCCGACGGAAGCAAGAGTAACAATACAGTTTATAATGCTACAGGAGCGGGCATAGTAAGCAAAATCATACGAAAAGAAAAAGGGGGATATGAAATAACCATAACAGATCCATCGGATGGACGTCAAGTGGTTGATATTGTCCCTCCAGGACCAGAAGTTCTTGTTTCAGAGGGTGAATCCATCAAATTTGATCAACCATTAACGAGTAATCCTAATGTGGGTGGATTTGGTCAGGGAGATGCCGAAATAGTACTTCAAGATCCATTACGTGTCCAAGGTCTTTTGGTCTTCTTGGCATCTGTTATTTTGGCACAAAT